TTTTGCTTCTCTATCCGAATTTTCGTTCTTTATCATAAAAGTTCTCCCCCGCCAATGAATGATAAGTGCCTAGGTGAAGTATAGTATAAGATAAGTCAGAAAAGTCTAAGTCTTATGAAAAAGAAAAGAAATATACCTCTACTCTTACTATAAGATAAAGCCTCTTAAGATATAAGATAAGTATTTTCACATGAATACTTAGTAGAACGACTAAAGAACGACTAACGACGAGATTTATTATCGTTTCTCGTGTGTCTCACGAAAGTGAGAGTAGGTGCAAATTCTCCCAATTTGTGACCGACCATACGATCTGTGATATAAATAGGTAAATGTTCCTTTCCATTATGAATAGCGATTGTATGGCCAATCATTGTGGGTATAATGGTAGATGCCCGAGACCAAGTCACTATGATTTCTTTCTCCTCCCTCCTGTTGAGTTTTTCAATTCTTCCCGATAAATGATTAGCTACAAAAGGATTTTTTTTGAGTGAACGTGTCACGGCTGATTACTCCTTTTTTTTACATTTTTGAAATTGGCATTCTATGTCCAATATCTCGATCTTAATCTGAAGTATAATGATGAATGGAAAAAAGAGAAAATCCTTTAGCTAGATAAGGGAAGGGGCGGATGTAGCCAAGTGGATCAAGGCAGTGGATTGTGAATCCACCATGCGCGGGTTCAATTCCCGTCGTTCGCCCATCACATTATCATTATTTCCAATTCCAAAAATTCGATTTTCAATGTTCCTATTTACGGCGACGAAGAATAAAACTATCACTATATTTGTTCCTTTTCCTACTTCTTCTTCCAAGCGCAGGATAACCCCAAGGGGTTGTGGGTTTTTTTCTACCAATTGGGGCTCTCCCTTCACCGCCCCCATGGGGATGGTCTACAGGGTTCATAACTACTCCTCTTACTACAGGACGCTTACCTAGCCAACACTTAGATCCGGCTCTACCCAAACTTTTTTGGTTCACCCCAACATTACCCACTTGTCCGACTGTTGCTAAGCAGTTTTTGGATATCAAACGGACCTCCCCAGATGGTAATCTTAATGTGGCCGATTTACCCTCTTTTGCAATCAGTTTCGCTACAGCGCCTGCTGCTCTAGCTAATTGTCCACCCTTTCCAAGTGTGATTTCTATGTTATGTATGGCCGTGCCTAAGGGCATATCGGTTGAAGTAGATTCTTCTCTTTTATCAATCAAAACCCCTTCCCAAACTGTACAAGCTTCTTCCAAAGCATACGGCTTTCTAGATGTATATGATGATATCTAGACAGATGGATCTTATATGAATCGTATGATGAAGTACCACATGAGTGGATATATAGGAATCCAAATCTGCCGAATCACTTATGTTATGATCTTCTACATCCTAGGTCTCCCCGTTCCGTCATCTGGCTTATGTTCTTCATGTAGCATTCAGACCGGATGACTCTATGAAATTACGTCGATACTTCCACATATTACGGGTAACGTAGGAGACATCTCTATTTTTCCCCGGGGGGTCTTTCTAATTACCACTGCTTAGCTTTCAATTCGCCTCTGACCATCAAATGAAATGTGAATAACCCGTCCTCCTCTCTTTGAAACAAGGGGCGCTTCCGGTTCTGTGCGCGCTTCAAACAATTTTGTCTTCTCCATATTACCATATCTCTAGAGTCAATAATTTTCTATGAGGAACTACTGAACTCAATCACTTGCTGCCGTTACTCAACAGTTTTCTGTTGAGGTCTATCCCGTGGAGGTACTCCAATTGGATCAGTGATCGATTTCTAGGTTTCGTCGTAAACCTAATTGGTTACTTCCAATTACGTAAATCAATAGTTCAAACCGCACTCAAAGGTAGGGCATTTCCCATTGATATAGGAACTTCTGTACCAGAAACAATGGTATCTCCAATTATAGCCCCTCTGGGATGTAAAATATATCTCTTCTCACCATCCCCATAGTGTATGAGACAAATGTATGCATTTCGATTAGGGTCATATTCTATGGTTACGATTCTACCAGATATCCCTTTTTCATTCCGTCGAAAGTCGATTTTACGGTATAGACGCTTATGACCTCCCCCTCTATGCCCTGCGGTAATGATCCCTCTGGCATTACGACCTTTACCACAACGATGCTGTCCATAGATCAAATTATTTCGTGGATTGGATTTCACTTGACTGTCTACGGCTCCATTGCGTGTGCTCGGGATAGAAGTTTTGTATAAATGTATTGCCGTGTTATTAAGTCTTTTGCTTTAAGTTCTTTTCTCTATAAGAGGTGGAATAGAATAACCCGGTTGAAGCGTAATGATCATACGTCTGTAATGCATTGTATGTCCCATAATAGGTCCCATCCTTTTACCCTTTCCCGGGAGTCGATGACTATTCATAGCTCTTACCTTGACACCAAAGAAGAGTTCGACCCAATGCTTGATTTCTGTCCTAGTTGATCCTGATTCGACATTAGAAGTATATTGATTGTTCCCCAATAACCGAATACTTTTTTCTGTAAATACTGCATATTTGATTCCATCCATAAATCCATTTTCTTCCCTATGAGTTCCAGTATCGATAAGAATTCTAGTTCTTACTGTTCATATGTTATGGTATGAATATACCATACCAATTCGCTATGTATGGATGATGAGATTCCATTGATACAGAGCCAATTCCAATAGACTTATTGAATGTTCCCATTGGCGTGCATCCAGCAGGAATTGAACCTACGAATTTGCCAATTATGAGTTGGGCGCTTTAACCATTCAGCCATGGATGCTTAACAGGGATCATCGTACATCGTGAATAACCAAATTCCAATTGAAATGAAATCTTTAGGAGGAATCAATGAAACGACATCAATTCAAATCCTGGATATTCGAATTGAGAGAGATATTGAGAGAGATCAAGAATTCTCACTATTTCTTAGATTCATGGATCAAATTCGATTCAGTGGGATCTTTCACTCACATTTTTTTCCACCAAGAACGTTTTATGAAACTCTTTGACCCCCGAATTTGGAGTATCCTACTTTCACGTGATTCACAGGGTGCAACAAGCAATCGATATTTCACGATCAAAGGTGTAGTACTGCTTGTAGTAGTGGTCCTTATATCTCGTATTAACAATCGAAAGATGGTCGAAAGAAAAAATCTTTATTTGATGGGGCTTCTTCCTATACCTATGAATTCCATTGGACCCAGAAAGGAGACATTGGAAGAATCTTTTTGGTCTTCCAATAGAAATAGGTTGATTGTTTCGCTCCTGTATCTTCCAAAAGGGAAAAAGATTTCTGAGAGTTGTTTCATGGATCCGCAAGAGAGTACTTGGGTTATCCCAATAAAGAAAAAGCGTATCATGCCTGAATCTAACCGGGGTTCACGGTGGTGGAGGAACCGGATCGGAAAAAATAGGGATTCTAGTTGTCAGATATCTAATGAAACCGTAGCTGGAATTGAGATCTCATTCAAAGAGAAAGATAGCAAATATCTGGAGTTTCTTTTTTTATCCTATACGGATGATCCGATCCGCAAGGACCATGATTGGGAATTTTTTAATCGTCTTTCTCCGAGGAAGAAACGAAACATAATCAACTTGAATTCGGGACAGCTATTCGAAATCTTAGGGAAAGACTTGATTTGTTATCTCATGTCTGCTTTTCGTGAAAAAAGACCAATTCAGGGGGAGAGTTTCTTCAAACAACAAGGAGCTGGGGCAACTATGCAATCCAATGATATTGAGCATGTTTCCCATCTCTTCTCGAGAAACAAGTGGGGTATTTCTTTGCAAAATTGTGCTCAATTTCATATGTGGCAATTCCGCCAAGATCTCTTCGTTAGTTGGGGGAAGAATCAGCACGAATCGGATTTTTTGAGGAACGTCTCGAGAGAGAATTGGATTTGGTTAGACAATGTGTGGTTGGTAAACAAGGATCGGTTTTTTAGCAAGGTACGGAATGTATTGTCAAATATTCAATATGATTCCACAAGGTCTATTTTCGTTCAAGTAACGGATTCTAGCCAATGGAAAGGATCTTCTTCTGATCAATCCAGAGATCATTTCGATTCCGTTATAAATGAGAATTCAGAATATCACACATTGATCGATCAAACAGAGATTCAGCAACTAAAAGAGAGATCGATTCTTTGGGATCCTTACTTTCTTCAAACGGAACGAACAGAGATAGAATCAGATCGATTCCCGAAATGCCTTTTTGGATCTTCCTCCATGTCCTGGCTATTCACGGAACCTGAGAAGCGGATGAATAATCATCTGCTTCCGGAAGAAATCGAAGAATTTCTTGGGAATCCTACAAGATCCATTCGTTCTTTTTTCTCTGACAGATGGTCAGAACTTCATCTGGGTTCGAATCCTACTGAGAGGTCCACTAGAGATCATAAATTGTTGAAGAAAAAACAAGATGTTTCTTTTGTCCCTTCCAGGCGAGCGGAAAATAAAGAAATGGTTGATATATTCAAGATAATTACGTATTTACAAGATACTGTCTCAATTCATCCTTCGGAACCATATCACATCCCGGATCTGGTTCCGAAGGATGAACCCGATATGGACAGCTCCAATAAGATTTCATTCTTGAACAAAAATCCATTTTTTGATTTCTTTCATCTATTCCATGACCGGAACAAAGGGGGATACGCGTTACGCCACGATTTTTTTGAATCAGAAGAGAGATTCCCAGAAATGGCGGATCTATTCACTCTATCAATAACCGAGCCGGATCTGGTGTTTCATAGGGGATTTGCCTTTTCTATTGATTCCTACGGGTTGGATCAAAAAAAATTCTTGAATGAGGTATTCAACTCCAGAGA